TTGTATATATATTTTTTTCAAAGGGGATAATAAAAAAGCACGAGATTTTAAACCTAAATATAAATTTTTTTCTAATTAGTATAATCCTTCAGAAATCTTTGAAAAGAAATATATATTCAAATAAAAAAAGTAGAAGTGATTAAATAATATTACTAAGTTACTGTCAAAAAAAATTATTTGTCTTTTTTTTTTATTACTACTAAATAAAATTGTGATTTTTTGCAGATACAGAAAAAGTGAATTAAAATTCCGTATTATAATAATTTATATACATATATTAAGAATAGAACAAAGATTTACACGACAAAAAAATACTTAAACTTAATATTAATTATATACTAAAAAACCTTTACCTAAAACAAAGTTATTTGAGTTTGATTATTTAGAATTATTAAGGAATGAATTTTAATTATGGAATTTAGTGATTATCTTCCAGTACATTAAGTGAGCTTTTTTTATTTGTAAGAAAGATTATTATAATCGATATTTTTTTTACATATGATGTGAAGAAACCTCATAATTTTTTTGATAATCTAAATAGATTAATTAAATGAGCACTTTCGTACGGATTTCAAACGTTAAAAAAAAAAAAAAGTAAAAAACAGTTGGGTTTTAAACTTTTGAATGTCTTTTTTGTTTTGAAAATAATATATAATAAAATAAAATTTGAAAGAAAAAAAAACTCGATATGGAGTACGAAAGAATAGAATAATAAATGTCTTTGACATCCAATTATACCACTGAAAAAGTTTTTTTCATTTTTGAATGGCAGTTCCAAAAAAACGTACTTCTATCTCGAAAAAGCGTATTCGTAAAAAAATTTGGAAAAGGAAGGGATACTGGACATCGTTGAAAGCTTTTTCGTTAGGGAAATCACTTTCTACAGGTAATTCAAAAAGTTTTTTTGTACAACAAAATAAATAAAAAACACTATAATAACTAGAATTAGCCTAACTTAAAAACAAATTTTTTAGAATACATATAAAAAAATGTGAACCAAAAGAGGAAAAAAAAGACAATATATAGATAAAAAAGAAAGGTTCACATTTTTTTTAGTTCAAAAAAAAAAAGGGGAAGATTCTTATTTTTACCATCACTACCTTGATGCAATAATAAATAAAGATCTTTTATTTATTCATTAAAAGTAAATAAAAGATCTTTAAACAAAATCAATAGGTTCTTCAAATTAATTAATTTAAGTGAAAAAAATTTGAACTTTATACCTTTAGGAATTATTATTTCTCTAAATTCTTATATTCTTTACTTGTAATCAAATTGATAAAAGCATCTGGCCACAATTAGGTGAATATTAGATAATATTAATAAATAATAATATATGACATGATTTTTAAGTGATCACAAAATCTTATCTTTGTATTGTACAATATAAAAAGATGAAATAAAAATATTTTTTTATTTCAAATTTCTAAGAATTTTGGAGAGGTTTTCGTTTTTAAAAAAAGCATTTTTTTTACTGGAACTTTTAAATTTTATCATTTTTTTAATCATATAAATGAAAAAAAAAATGATAAAGAGCATTTCGAGTTTTGTCGTTGGGTTGAAGTCCCAATTATTTGAATTTAGTTAAATTTTTCATTGTATTCTACAAAAAAAGATAAAGGACAAAAAGTGAATTTAAATAATTTTAAATAACTTAGATAAAAAAATCTTATTTGAATTAAAACCCACAAGACCTATTTAACAAGTTTTTATTCATTAAATCAATTGTAAATTCCAGTCAATTGGCTAAATTTGAATCTCGACGATTGAATAAAAACTTGTTAGTATTGTTTTGAACAAGTTGCCGCTATGGTGAAATTGGTAGACACGCTGCTCTTAGGAAGCAGTGCTAGAGCATCTCGGTTCGAGTCCGAGTAGCGGCATAAGATCTTATAAAAGAGATATTATAAGTTTTATAATCAAAATAATACCCGACTTTTTTTCTAAAATCGGGTACGGGTAAAACCTAGTATTAATTTATTAATTTTTAACAAATTTTTTATGATTTTTTCAATTTTAGAGCATATATTAACTCATATATCTTTTTCGGTCGTTTCAATTGTACTGACAATTTATTTTTTAACTTTATTAGTAAATTTAGATGAAATTATAGGATTTTTTGATTCATCAGATAAAGGAATCGTAATTACGTTTTTTGGTATAACAGGATTATTATTCACTCGTTGGATTTATTCAGGACATTTTCCATTAAGTAATTTATATGAATCATTAATTTTTCTTTCATGGACTTTTTCACTTATTCATATGGTTTCCTATTTTAATAAAAAACAAAAAAATCACTTAAACGCAATAACTGCGCCAAGTGCTATTTTTATTCAGGGTTTTGCTACTTCAGGTCTTTTAAACAAAATGCCTCAGTCTGCAATATTAGTACCAGCTCTTCAGTCCCAATGGTTAATGATGCACGTAAGTATGATGATATTAGGCTATGGCGCTCTGTTATGTGGATCATTATTATCAATAGCTCTTCTAGTGATTACATTTCGTAAAGTCGGACCCACTTTTTGGAAAAAGAATATAAACAAAAAATTTTTATTAAATAAATTATTTTCTTTTGATGTATTTTACTACATAAATGAAAGAAATTCTATTTTACTACAACAAAACATTAATTTTAGTTTTTCTAGAAATTATTATAGGTATCAATTGATTGAACAATTAGATTATTGGAGTTTTCGTATTATTAGTCTTGGATTTATCTTTTTAACCGTCGGCATTCTTTCAGGAGCTGTATGGGCTAATGAGACATGGGGTTCATATTGGAACTGGGATCCAAAAGAAACTTGGGCATTTATTACTTGGACCATATTCGCAATTTATTTACATATTAAAACTAATAGGAATGTTAGGGGTATAAATTCTGCAATTGTGGCTTCGATAGGTTTTCTTTTAATTTGGATATGCTATTTTGGCGTCAATCTTTTAGGAATAGGTTTACATAGTTATGGTTCATTTACATCGAATTAAATATAAATAAAACAGTAAAAAAAATAATAAAAATCCAAATAAAAAAAATAGTATCTATATCTAACTTCATATAAGTTAAGAAATCTAATTTAGTTTTAGTAGTAAATCATCAAGAACCTTTTGAATCAAGTAGTACAATGATTCAAAAGGTTCTCACAATACAAAGACCAAAGACTTCTGATTAGAATTCCATTTAATGCTTTTTTTTATCTCCTGAAAACTATCCATAAAAGTAATTAGATAAAATGGATTCGACCTTATCACTTGCTAATGAAAGCACAAAATCAGGATAAATCCCAATACCAATTATGGGTAGAAGAATGGAGATTGAAAGAAATAACTCTCGGGGTCCAGAATCAAAAAAAGAAAAGTTTTTGACATTAATTAACTTGTATCCATAGAACATTTGGCGTGACATAGATAATAAATATATAGGAGTTAATATCATTCCAATTGCCATTACAAAAATAATTAAAATTTTTGAAATTAAGAAATATTTTTGGCTGGTAATTATTCCAAAAAAAACGATTAATTCTGCAACAAAACCACTCATGCCTGGCAATGCAAGGGAAGCCATCGATAAGATAGTAAACATTGTAAATATTTTTGGAATGGAGATAGCCATTCCACCCATTTCATCAAGATAAACAAGCCGAATTCTATCATAACTCGCTCCTGCCAAGAAAAAAAGTGCAGCACCAATAAATCCATGAGAGATTATTTGTAAAATAGCTCCATTAAGTCCAGGATCCGTTATAGAACTAATACCTATAATTATAAAACCCATATGAGATACAGAAGAATAGGCTATTCTCTTTTTTAAATTACGTTGACCGGGAGATGTTGAAGCTGCATAAATTATTTGGATTGTACCGACTACCATCAACCAAGGAGAAAACATAGAATGAGCGTGAGGTAATAGTTCCATATTGATTCGAACCAACCCATATGCTCCCATTTTTAATAAGATTCCAGCGAGAAGCATACAGGTACTGTAATGTGCCTCGCCGTGGGTGTCAGGTAACCAAGTATGTAAAGGTATAATCGGTGATTTGACGGCAAAAGCAATAAGAAATCCAATATAAAATAGTATTTCGAGTGTGACAGGATAGGATTGATTAGCTAAGAGTTCTAAATTTAATGTTGGTTCGTTCGAACCATATAAACTTATACCTAAAACTCCTATTAATAAAAAAATAGAACTTCCTGCCGTGTATAAAATAAATTTTGTAGCTGAATACAGACGTTTCTTTCCACCCCACATGGATAAAAGTAGATAAACGGGAATTAATTCTAATTCCCACATGATGAAAAAAAGTAGAAGATCCCGAGAAGAAAATAATCCTATTTGACCGCTGTACATTGCTAACATCAGGAAATGGAATAATCGGGAATCCCGAGTAACTGGAAAAGCCGCTAAAGTGGCTAAAGTAGTAATAAATCCCGTCAATAAAATTGTTCCTATAGAAAGTCCATCTATTCCCATTCTCCAATAAAAATCTAAAAAATTGATCCATTTATAATCTTCGGACAGTTGAATTAATGGATCGTCCGTTTTAAAATTATAACAAAAAGCATAGGTCGTTAGAAGAAGTTCTAAAATACAAATGCATATAGTATACCATTTATTGACTTTATTTCCCCTATGTGGGAGAAATAACATTAACGAACCGGCAGATATTGGAAAAACAACAATTATTGTTAACCAAGGAAAATCATTCGTGGTAAAGACAAGATACACCAGGTCCAAAGAACGCGTACTCAAAAAAAATAAAATTTAACTTTTTTGAGTACGAGTACTTGTCAATAAAAAAAAAGAAAATGTATTCAAAATTTATTTAAATGAGGTTTTCGGTAACGTATCAATAAGCTAGACCCATACTTCTAGTTGTTTCATGCCATAAATAAACTCGAACGCTCAAAAAATCCGTTGGACAGGCGGATTCACATCTCTTACAACCAACACAGTCCTCGGTTCTTGGAGCGGAAGCTATTTGCTTCGCTTTACATCCATCCCAAGGTATCATTTCTAATACGTCTGTAGGGCATGCTCGGACACATTGAGTACATCCTATACAGGTATCATAAATTTTTACTGAATGTGACATAGGATCGATAGTTTTTTGAATGTCATAAATTTTCAATCTAGTAAACTTCTAACTGAATAATATATTAAAATACTAGATGAAGCAATGATTTCCTTTAATAAAATTTTTGTAATGAATTCTGGCTCAATTGATAAAAAATGGGGCTAAAATACTTGGATTTATGAGATTTTCACAAATATAATCTAGTAGGTCAGAACCGATTATATATGCAAATTTCAATCTATAATTTTTTTTATACTACTTATTTAATAAGGTCGATTGATTGATGCGAGTTGATTTTCTGTTACGATAAATTGACGAGACTATAGCTAATCCAATAGCTGCTTCAGCGGCTGCAATTGCTATAACAAAAATACAGAAAATATCCCCCTTTAGTTGGGAATTATCAAAAAAATCAGAAAATGTTACGAAATTCATATTAACTGCATTGAGTATAAGTTCAAGACACATAAGAGCCCTAACCATATTTCGACTCGTGATCAATCCATAAAGACCAATCAAAAATAAATAGGCACTCAAAACAAGTACATGTTCGAGTATCATTCAGCAACTCCTTATCAATTTGGATTCATTTAAATATGAAAAATAATTCACCGGATTTAATCAACTAGAATATAACAAAAAAGTACGAATAAAAACTATATTAGGACAAAAAATTTCAAATATATATATCAAATATCAAAATTCATATTTAAAATATGAAATAATATTCAATCCAATTTAATTGAATGAACGGAAAAAAATATCATAACATACACAAAGTTTTCTTTGGTCTTTATTAATTCGAACGTTTTTTATTGACGAGCCACAGAAATTGCACCTATCAAAGCAACTAAAAGAATTATTGAAATGAGTTCAAATGGAAGAAAAAAATCTGTTGATAAATGAATTCCTATTTGTTGACTATTACTTATTAAATCTTGCTCTAGAATCTGGTTTAATCTTGTAGTCCAAATAACCCCGTACCATGACGTATCGAGAATAGTAGACATTAATGAAAAAAGAATAGTTGTACAAACCAACGAAGTAATCCCATTCCCAACGGTCCACGGATTGGAATCTGTAGAATATTCTGAATCATTCATGAACATCACAGCAAATATGATTAAAACATTTATGGCCCCCACGTAAATAAGGAGTTGTGCAGCAGCTACAAAATGAGAATTTGATAGAATATACAATAAAGATATACAAACAAGAACAAATCCTAAGGAAAAAGCTGAAAATATTGGGTTGGGAAGTAAGACCACTCCCAGACCTCCTACTAGAAGACCGGATCCCAGAAAAACTAAAAGAAAATCATGTATTGGTCCAGGCAAATCCATTATATTATTAAAATAAGAAAAAAATCGAAATCCTTTTCATGGCCTTATTAATTTAACCGGGAAATTAGTTTTTAATATGTTTCTAATAGAGTGAAATTAGAATCTAATGCATATGAATTGATGTAGATACAATTATTAGACAGTTTCTCTTTTTTTATTCTAAAGTGGATTTTCAACCTATCTATTTCAGGAAAGTAATTACGAATATATTATATTAAAAGAATGAGCCTTAATACTTAATATCATTATCTAAATATAAATTGTTAATTAAATTCTTTATTCTTTATATAATTCAAAATTTTTGAATTCTTTTTTTAATCAAATTAATGGGTTTACCCATTTATTGTTTGAGGTGAATTCAAAATTGTTCGAATAGTGTAATCGTCAATTACTGACATTGGTAAACGACCCAAAGCTATTTGATTATAATTCAATTCGTGACGATCATAAGTTGAAAATTCATATTCTTCAGTCATTGACAAACAATTTGTTGGACAATACTCAACACAATTACCACAAAATATACAAATTCCAAAATCAATACTGTAATTAAGCAATCGTTTTTTTCGAATATTAGTTTCCAATTTCCAATCAACAACAGGCAGATCTATAGGACATACTCGAACACATACTTCACAAGCAATACATTTATCAAATTCAAAATGGATTCGACCACGGAAACGTTCCGATGTTATTAATTTTTCATAGGGATATTGAATAGTTACAGGTAAACGATTTGTGTGGGATAAGGTAATCATGAAACCTTGACCAATATACCTTGCAGCTCGTAGGGTTTGTTGACCATAATTCATGAACCCGGTTATCATAGGAAGCATATTGTAATTATCTATTAATAATTTTATCTTTGTTTCTTTCTCTTGTTTAAAACAACTAATGAATATATTGGATTTATTTTCAATTTAGAGTGAAAATAGTTGGAAAGAAGTTGTTAATAATAGATTACCAAGGGAAATAGGTAAAAGAAATTTCCAGCCAAGATTTAATAGTTGATCCATTCTTAGCCTAGGTAAAGTCCATCTTGTTGCGATAGAAATGAACAAGAACAAATAAGTTTTAGCTAATGTAATAAAGATACCAATTGTTGTTCCAAAAATTTGATCCCTTTGAAATAGCTCCAGAATAGATATATACGGAATAGAAATATTCCAACCGCCTAAGTATAGAACTGTTACAAATAATGAGGAAATTAATAGATTTAGATAAGAAGCAACGTAAAATAAACCAAATTTGATACCTGAATATTCAGTTTGATAACCTGCTATTAATTCTTCTTCCGCTTCTGGTAAATCAAACGGTAACCTCTCGCATTCTGCTAGGGAAGAAATTAGAAAAATGATAAAACCTATAGGTTGACGCCACAAATTCCATCCCCAAAAACCATATTTTGATTGTGCCTCAACTATATCAACTGTACTTAAACTGTTAGATAATCCTAGTCGGTGATAACATTACTATTTTCAACGCTATTACAAAACCGTACATGAGGTCTTCGCCTCATACGGCTCCTCGGGGGCCATAAATAAATCTAAGGACCAGAATTAGTATTATTTAGATGGATATGATGTGTTCTAAAATAGATTAAATATAAATATATCTGGAATCCCGAATTATACCAATGGAATTCTGTCTGCTCAAATTTTAAGAATAAAAAAGCGCTTCGGAATTCATCTCATCCTTTACAAATTTGAATTTCTATTTGTTGAGTAATAACTTAATCCTTTAATAAGATACTCCTTGTAAAAATAAAAATAGGTATTTAAGCCCATCGTGGTTTTCAATTACGAAAAAGAATTAGATATCCTATTAGTTTATTATTCATGACAGAAATTCTATTTTATTTTCGAAATATAGGAAAAAAATATCCTAGTTTCGTTCCTATTCTTCTTTCTTTTTTAGAAAAAAAGTTGGTGAACTTATAAAAAATAAAGGATTATTTCGTTTCTGATAGTCATTACATTTATAAGTGGATAGGAGCATACTCTGAATCGGAATCTTGGGGAGTACTGTCTAATCATTTCTACTAATTTTAAGCCCCAATTAATCTTCTTTTTTTTTTTTTCTTATGTTATGCATAAATATCCTTTTCAATTTGGTTAACCTCTATTACAAATTCTTTGTGTATTTTGGTGTTTCTAACCATCCACTCACTTTTACCTAATTGCCGCTCACTTTGTAATACATGTATGTTAATCTATATAACTGATAGTGAAAACGTTATACGGTTAAATATTTTTAACCCGCTTCAAGCCAGGATGACTAATCAACCAACCTTGGGGTAAAGTTATTCTTACGCTTATGTTTATTTCCGTTTAACCTTTGTACATAGGAAATGAGACTCAATTTTTCTTTTTACGGCTAATTTCTGAGCAGTTTTTTTCACTCATATATAACTATCAAATTCCTTTTTCTTTTATTAAGATTAACCCGAAATATAACGATATTTATATATTCCGCCTTTTAACTTATTCGTCTAGAAGAAACGGAATAGTAAAAATAAACGTTTATGTTTCAACGAATCGCACGTAGAGATATTGATAAAACACATAGAGTTAATGGTATTTCATAACTAATCGATTGGGCAGCAGCTCGCAGACCACCTAAAAAAGAATATTTATTATTTGATCCATATCCTGACATAAGAAGTCCAATAGGAGCAATACTTGAGATGGCAATCCATAAAAAAATACCGATATTGAGATCCGCTAAAACAAGGTGATTACTAAAGGGAATTACTGAATAACTTAGTAAAATTGAGATAACTGCTATAGATGGTCCAATACTAAATAAAGGAGTATTTCCTCGAGATGGACGAAGATTTTCTTTGAAAAGTAGTTTTGTCCCGTCGGCTAGAGCTTGAAGAATTCCCAACGGGCCGGCGTATTCAGGTCCAATACGTTGTTGTATCCCTGCAGATATTTCTCTTTCTAACCACACAATTACTAGTACACCTGTTATGATTCCCAATACAAGAGAAAATATAGGGACAAATATCCATATGAGTCCATAGACCTCTTTTAAAGATTCCAATCTAACAAAAGAATTTATCGTTTGGACTGCTGTTGCATAAATTATCATTTTAACGATCAACTTCTCCCATAATTATATCTATGCTACCGAGTATCGTCATAATATCAGCCAATTTCATTCTTTTAACTAGTTCAGGAAGAATTTGCAAATTAATAAAACCCGGCGGTCGGATTTTCCATCTCCAAGGAAAACCACTTTGATCTCCTATGAGAAAAATTCCTAATTCCCCTTTTGGAGCTTCAACTCTTACATAAAGTTCTTGTTTCGATAATTCAAAAGTAGGAGAAGGTTTTTTACTAATGAATCGATATTCAAAATCATTCCATTCTGGATTCCTTTTTCTATCAAAGCCTCTGCTTTCTAAATTCTCATAGGGACCCCCCGGAAGTCCTTCCAGAGCCTGTTGAATAATTTTTATGGATTCTGTCATTTCGCTAAGTCGTACTAAATACCGAGCTAATGAATCTCCTTGTTTTTGCCACTGAATTTCCCATTCAAATTCATCGTAAGACTCATAACGATCAACTTTACGAAGATCCCATGGTATTCCGGATGCGCGTAGCATTGGTCCGGATAAACCCCAATTTATTGCTTCTTCCCCACCAATAATCCCAACTCCTTCAACCCGTTCTAAAAAAATAGGATTTCGTGTAATCAGTTTTTGATATTCAACAACTTCTGTTAAAAAATAATCACAAAAATCCAAGCATTTATCTATCCAACCATAAGGTAAATCAGCCGCTATTCCTCCAATACGAAAAAAATTATGCATCATTCTCATACCGGTGGCAGCTTCGAATAGATCATATACAAATTCTCGTTCTCTGAAAATATAGAAAAAAGGAGTCTGTGCACCAATATCTGCCATAAAAGGACCGAGCCATAACAGATGAGAAGCTATACGACTCAATTCTAGCATAATTACTCTGATATAGCTGGCCCTTTTAGGAACTTGAATATTTCCCAATTGTTCTGGTCCATTTACTGTTATTGCTTCTGTAAACATAGTAGCTAAATAATCCCATCGCGTTACATAAGGTAAATATTGTATAATTGCTCGGTTTTCTGCAATTTTTTCCATTCCTCTGTGTAAATAACCCAATATGGGTTCACAGTCAACAACATCCTCACCATCTAGAGTAACAATTAAGCGAAGAACCCCATGCATGGATGGGTGGTGAGGTCCCATATTGACTATCATAAGATCTTTTCCTGTAACTGGTCTCTTCATAAGTTTTTCCTTGATTCGTTCTGGCATGAATTAGATTGCTGAAAAAGCAGTTTATCAAAAAATTCAAGATCTAAAAAATTCACTAATTCACAATTTTTGAATTTAACGAGTTTTTAATTCCCGAATATTCAACTGATTAATTAATTCTTTATAACGTACTCTATTTTTTTTTGACAAATAAGCCAGCAGTCGTTGACGTTTTCCCAGAATTTTTCGTAGACCCCTCTGAGATAAATAATCTTTTCTGTGCAATTCCAAATGTGAAGTAAGTCTTCGTATCTTATTAGTAAAACTGAATACTTGAAATTCAACAGATCCCCTGCTTTCCTCTTTTTGTTCTTGAAATGAAATGAATGCATTTTTTATCATAAAAAGAAATCCTTCCCTTTTTAATATGAATTGAAAGATATGAATTTTACTGATCAGTAATAATAATGGTAGTTTTTTTGTACGAGGATCTGAATTTAATTATCAACTTCTTAATTCTTCATTTTATAAAAAAAATTTACATTTAGATCTAAAAAAGGAGGATTCTGTTAATTTATTTATGGCTCCGCTCGGATTGGTATCTATGTCATTGATTAAATTAGTATCATGTATAAAGATTAAATTTAAAACAATCCCTCATATTTCATACAGTTGTTTTCATATACCGTAACTTAATATATTATATATAGTAAAAAGTATCTATCATTAATGAAGTGGAAATCGCGTATACATGTGTATTCTTATCATACTGAAATGATTTCCGTTAGTAGTATTAAACCAATAGCGATTCATACAAGCTAAATCTTCTAATCTAAAATTGGGCCAAAGAAAGGATTTGAATTTCATTAGGTTTTTTTTATCCTTAGCAAGATCTTTCTTTTTATCCAAAACTGCGGTCAAGTTTTGAATATTCTTATCAAATCTGGAATTTCTATCCCTCGCATTTTTTTTTTTTAAGTTGAAACAAATTAGAATTCGAAATTTTCTACGTCGTTTAGGGGATAGAATATTTTCAGGGACAAAGAAATCATAATTATTTTTTTTTCTATTTACAGTTTTGTTTTGATATTTTGTAATGGATTTTTCCATTTTTTTTTTAGCAATATAGCTTTTTTTTTTGTATCTTTTACTTATTTTGTGTTTATTTTTATTAACCAACGAAATACCTATGGTTCTATATATAATAAGTTGTCCATCATTTTGTACAGACAAACGGACAGGTTCAATAATCAATATTCCTTTTTTCATTAATTTTGCAAAAGTAAAATTCTTTTCAATCATTAGAATGTCTAGGCTCATCTCTCCTCTTTCAATAGAAGATATCGCTATTTCGTTTGGATTTTTTAGTCTAACCAAGAGACAGTATACTTTTACATTATTGAGAATTTTTTGATTAAAAAAACAATTCCATCGCAATTGAAAACGCGAATATCTTGTGAGAAATAAATCAAGTTCCGCTTCTGTATTGCTTTTGTATTGTTTTTTATTTTTACGTTTTTTTATCGTCGATTCTGCATAATTTTCTTCAATATTTTTTTCTTGATTTAATAGAGCTGATTCAGGATTTTTTTTTTTTTCTTTATCTGATTCAAGCTCGACTTGACTGGCCGATTCTTTTTCTTCTTTATTTAGATTATAAAATCGAAGCGATTTTTTTTCATTTGATGGTATAAAACCTTTTTTCTTTCGAGTGATCTTTTTATTAACATTTATGTTTTCATTAAAATTTAAAAGAAGTAATTTGATTGGTATGACCCACGGTTTCATTTTATATGTACTAGAAAATAAGAAAAATTCTGGAAAGAAAAAAAATTCAAAATTTGTTATACGACGATTTAGTATTTCTTCATTCATTCCCATCCAATCAAAAAAGAAACTTTTTTGATTGGCAAGACCCGTCTTAGTTATTTTATCAATTCTTTGATAATTCTGAACTTTAGTATTAATATATTTTTTTTTACTCTTGGTATCAACCCAAGACTCAATATTTACTTTTTTTGTAAACCAAAAGTTTAGAATTCTCCAATCCAAATATTTTCTATGCCGAATTTCCCCTATACCCCGAATATTATATTTTTCTAGAAAACAAGAGACTAAACAATTATCGAGAGCAATGCCTATAGACGTGTCAAAAGTTTTTTCTGTAGAATGAATGGATTTGTAGCAAAAAAGATTATATATAGAATTTTTTTTTAAATTATGTTTTGGATTTAATAACGAGTCGACCTCAAAAACACTTTCTTTTTTGTAATTATCAAATTTCTTGTTTTCATATGAATCCTCTTTGGTTAAACTTGGATTTACTTGGTTTATTTTCTTTTTCCATTTTTTGGTTACTAATCTAGCCCATGCAATTTGAGGTAAATTGTATTGATAATTACTTCGTAACCAGTTTTTCCATTGATTTACTTCGGAATTCAAAAAGGTTTTATCTTTCAAGTCATAATGAAAGATTCCTTGTTCTTGAAAAAAATCCTTTATTTGATTCTTAACAAAAAAGGATGTTATGCATATGTTATATTCAAGAACAGCCTTTAATTTAGAAAAGTTACTAACTTGAATTTGTGATAATTTGTAAAATACATATGCTTGTGATAAAGAGCATAGGTCATAACTAATTTTTTTTTTATTGGATATTAAATTTTTTATAGTCGAAATAAAATAAATGGTATTTTTTTTTTTATTAATTTTTTCTCCTTTTTCTTCAGCCTTGTAAATATATTTATCAAGAAATGTTTTTGTTGATTCAAAAAAAAGTTTTGTAGTAATTCTTGGAATATTAATGATACCTAAAAAAATGGCTATAGACAGTTGTTCAATACAAAATTTAAAAAAAAAAAGAGATTTACGAATTAATCGGATATTTTTTCTTTTGAATGTCTGCCAAATTTTTTTTGATGGCTCAATTTTTTTAGAATCATAATGCAGTTTGTTACAACTATTAGTTAGGTTTTGTTTTTCTTTTGAAATTTCTTCTATTTGATTTCTTATTGTCTTTATTCTATCAATCACATTTTGGATTTTGTTTTCGCTGAGTGAAGAATTTGTCCACTCCCTTGATTTTTTTTTAACAGATAGTTCATGAATCATCTGATTACTCATTATTGAATCTTTTTTAGTTTCATTTAATTCATATATTTCTCTCGGGCCAAATAATGGAATTCTATTTCGTTTTGAAAGGTCTTTTATTTTTCCTTTTATAAAAAGAAAGTTTTTGAGAATCCAGTTTTTAATTTCTTTTGTGACTTTTATGAAAATTGTTGCTCTTTCTTTGAAAATCCTTAAAACCAGAAAAGACTTAGTTTTGAATTTGTTGATTCTTTTTGTTAATTCTTTAGAAATAGGTTCAAAAAAAGAAGGCTTTTTTTGGGCAGAACCAAATGGTAGTTCGGTTTCCATTCCCCAAACTGTTAAAAAACAAAAATCATTTTTTTCTCCTTTGTCTCTTGTTTTTTTTAATCGAGCCTTCTGAGATGATTGAAATTTAGATTTATGCCAAGGTTTAAGATAAAAAGGAAATAGGATTTTTATCTGAATACCATCCGTTAACCAGTTTTTTGGAAATTCTGTTTCGGATAGTTGAACCCCATTATAAGTGCATTTAACATGCATTTCACGTTTCCAATCCTTTAAATCCTCAGACCACTCGGGAAATTGAAATAATAACATACGGACGCTATTTTTAATTATTATCAATAAAGGTAATATAATATATTTTCTAAGAATAGATTGAGTTACTAAGAGAGAACCTCTTATTATTTGAGCAAATAGGAAGCTATCCCAAGTTTCGGCAATTTCTATCCGCCTTTTTTCTTCTATTTTTGATTGTTCTTCGTCTTTTTTATCAAATTTTTTTTTATTTTGCTTTTTCCACATGAAATTGCTAAGAATTTTTTTTTTTAGCCCCCATATATCAAACGAAAAATCAAAAAGTTTATCTATTCTATCAAAAAAAAGGGGAGAATGTACTTTTGCTTGAAAAAATTCCCAAATAACAGTTTTACGCCTTTGGGAACGCATGGATCCTTTAATTATCTCTCGACGAAAATCAGATTGTTGTGAATAACGGATCAAAGCCATTTCATCGTTTTGATCAGAATTTTGATTATCTTTGAGATCTTTGAGATTTGTATAAATCTCGTTATGGGGCTCTTTATCAGTAAAAACCACTACACGTTTTGCTTTTCTTGAACGAATTCCAGGCTCCATTGTTACATTTTCTTCGTTTTCGCCTTCCAATTCTTCCAACTCACTTATTAATTTGTATGACCATCGAGGAACTTTTTTAGTGATTTCACCGAAATCCATAAAA